ATATTTACGCAACGATGACTCTTTTCAACAAATCATAAAGACATTGGCACACTATACTTTGCATTTGGAGCTTGAGCCGGCATAGTTGGCACTTCTCTAAGATTATTAATTCGAGCAGAACTTGGACAACCAGGAACTCTAATTGGCAATGACCAAATTTATAATGTAATTGTTACTGCTCACGCTTTCGTAATAATCTTTTTTATAGTGATGCCAATTATAATTGGAGGATTTGGAAACTGATTAGTACCATTAATGCTAGGTGCCCCAGATATAGCTTTCCCCCGAATAAACAATATAAGATTTTGACTTTTACCCCCCTCACTCACCCTTCTTTTATCAAGAGGAATAGTAGAAAGCGGAGTAGGCACAGGATGAACCGTTTACCCCCCATTAGCAAGAGGACTCGGCCACGCAGGAGCTTCAGTAGACTTGGGAATCTTCTCCTTACACCTAGCAGGAGTTTCTTCCATCCTAGGAGCTGTAAACTTTATTACAACTGTAATTAATATACGAAGACCAGGAATAACGATAGATCGAACCCCACTTTTTGTATGATCAGTATTTTTAACAGCTATTTTGCTGCTACTGTCCCTCCCAGTTCTTGCCGGAGCTATTACCATACTTTTAACGGACCGAAATCTTAACACTTCATTTTTCGACCCTGCCGGAGGGGGCGACCCAATTCTTTACCAACATTTATTCTGATTTTTTGGACACCCAGAAGTTTACATTTTAATTCTGCCCGCTTTCGGAATAATCTCGCACATTGTAAGACAAGAGGCCGGTAAAAAAGAGTCTTTTGGAACTTTAGGTATAATTTATGCTATGATAGCAATCGGGGTCCTGGGGTTTGTAGTCTGAGCTCACCACATATTTACAGTCGGAATAGATGTAGACACACGAGCATACTTCACATCAGCAACTATAATTATTGCGGTTCCAACTGGAATTAAAATTTTTAGTTGGTTAGCCACACTACATGGAACCCAGTTTACCTACAGCCCATCCTTAATTTGAGCCCTAGGATTTATTTTTCTGTTTACAATAGGAGGGCTAACAGGAGTGGTCTTAGCAAACTCTTCTATCGACATTATCTTACACGATACTTACTACGTAGTTGCACATTTTCATTATGTATTATCAATAGGCGCAGTATTTGGCATCTTCGCAGGAATTGCTCACTGATTTCCTCTTTTCACAGGGCTTTCATTAAAACCAGCCTGACTTAAAATTCATTTTCTTACAATATTTATTGGAGTAAACTTAACTTTCTTTCCTCAGCACTTCCTCGGGCTAAACGGCATACCACGACGATACTCAGACTACCCTGACGCCTACACAACTTGAAACGTTGTATCTTCTGTTGGATCGACTATCTCTTTAATTGCTGTAATTGGATTTATTCTTGTAATTTGAGAGGGATTTTCCGCCAAACGACCCGTCCTTTTCTCTTTATTTATACCCACATCTATTGAATGACAGCAAAACTACCCCCCTGCCGATCATAGCTTTATAGAAATTCCACTAATTACTAACTAATCTAAAATGGCAGATCATTGCATAGGATTTAAGCTCCTAATAGGAAAACTATTTCTTTTAGAAAAATGGCAACCTGAACTGCTTTAAACTTCCAAGACGCCGCTTCTCCACTAATAGAACAATTAATTTTTTTCCATGACCATGCTATATTAGTGTTAATTTTAATTACAACTTTAGTAGGATTTATACTTTCTTCACTTTTTTTCAACTCCCTAACTAACCGATTTCTTTTGGAACACCAAACTATTGAAACAGCATGAACAATCTTGCCCGCTATTATTCTTATTTTTATTGCACTTCCTTCACTACGACTCCTATACCTATTAGATGAAGTCAACAACCCCAGAGTTACCTTAAAAGTCATTGGACATCAATGATATTGAAGATACGAATATTCAGATTTTGCCCAAGTAGAATTCGATTCTTACATAGTCCCAGAAAGAAATATAACAAAAGCAAGATTTCGATTACTCGATGTAGATAATCGGACAGTACTACCAATAAACACCCAAGTCCGAGTATTAATTACTGCAGCAGATGTAATTCACTCCTGGACAGTGCCTGCCTTAGGAGTAAAAGTAGACGCTATCCCCGGACGACTTAATCAACTCAGATTCCAAATAAACCGCCCCGGATTATTTTATGGACAATGCTCAGAAATCTGCGGAGCTAATCATAGATTCATACCCATTGTAGTAGAAAGAACATCTGTAAAATCTTTCCTGAACTGAATTTCAAGTCACAGAGAAGAATAAACACCAGATGACTGAAGAGATAAGTGCAGGTCTTTTAATCCTGTTATGGCGCCCCACCCGCCTCTGGTGACATTAAAATTAGTTAAACTATAACATAAGCTTGTCAAGCTTAAATTATTATAATATAATATTTTAAAATTCCTCAAATAGCCCCGTTATTATGACTTAATTTATATATCTTTTTTATTATTATTTTTATATTAATCATAATTGTAGTCTTCTTTTCCAAACTCCCAATTAAAATTAATACCCCCTCAGCCCAAAAAATTGCTCCCCCAAAAACTTGAAAATGATAGCTAATTTATTCTCCAGGTTTGACCCTATATCTAGAATTGCCGAATTATCGCTGAACTGAACTTCAACACTTCTGGCCCTACTATTTATCCCATACTTATTCTGAGCAATACCCTCCCGAGCAACTTTATTATGAAATCTTATAATCATAACACTACACAAAGAACTAAAAATCTTACTGGGCCAAGCAAACCCCGGAGGAACTCTAATATTCATTTCTTTATTTAGGTTTCTTATATTTAATAATCTTTTAGGATTAATTCCCTACGTATTTACCAGAACAAGACACCTTGTAATAACCCTGTCTCTTGCCCTTCCCATCTGACTAGCTTCAATCATCTACGGATGATTCAACCAAGCTAACCATATATTTGCCCATCTTGTCCCCGCAGGAACTCCAGGACCTCTTACTCCTTTAATAGTAATCATCGAAACCGTTAGAAACACTATCCGACCAGGAACTCTAGCAGTTCGACTAGCAGCCAATATAATTGCAGGACACCTCTTATTAACCCTACTTGGAAACACCGGGCCCCACTTAAATAGAAATCTGCTATCTATCCTACTAATAGCCCAACTATTACTCTTAATCCTAGAAACGGCTGTAGCTCTAATCCAATCATATGTATTTGCAGCCTTAAGAACCCTTTACACAAGAGAAGTAAACTAATGAAAAAACATGGATACCATGCCTATCACCTAGTCGACGTTAGCCCCTGACCACTAACAGGATCTATTAGAGCCATACTACTAACTACAGGCCTAATTAAGTGATTCCACCAGTTTAACATAGACCTTCTTATTCTAGCCCTAATTACCACTTTATTAACAATAATTCAATGATGACGCGATGTAACCCGAGAAGCTACATACCAAGGACTTCATACAATAAAAGTCGTAAACGGACTTCGCTGAGGTATAATTCTATTTATTACCTCAGAAGTACTATTCTTCTTTTCTTTCTTTTGAGCTTTTTTTCACAGAAGCCTATCTCCTGCCGTAGAACTAGGAACTTGTTGACCTCCTGTAGGCATTCAAGCTTTTAATCCCTTTCAAATTCCACTTTTAAACACAGCTATTTTATTAGCTTCAGGAGCAACAGTTACATGAGCTCACCACTCAATTTTAAACTCAGACCTAACACAAGCTATTCAAAGGCTAGCTTTAACAGTATCACTAGGAATATACTTTACCGCCCTACAAGCCTTAGAATACTACGAAGCTCCTTTTACAATCGCCGACTCCGTATATGGAGCAACCTTCTTCGTCGCAACCGGATTTCACGGGCTACACGTCATTATTGGGTCAATATTTTTATTAGTTACCCTATACCGCCTATATATATGTCACTTCTCAGCTTCTCACCACTTTGGATTTGAAGCCGCAGCCTGATACTGACATTTCGTAGATGTAGTTTGACTCTTCCTTTATATTTCAATCTACTGGTGAGGCGGATAATTCACTATTTATCTAGTATAAAAAGTATAATTGACTTCCAATCAATAAGTCTGGTATTACCAGGATAAATAATCATAATCATACTAATAATAATTATTTTTGTACTTATCTTAGCAAACGTAATTATATTTATTTCATCTCTTTTAGCAAAAAAGACAATTACAGACCGAGAAAAAAATTCACCCTTCGAGTGCGGATTTGACCCCAAGGGGTCCGCTCGACTGCCTTTCTCACTTCGATTTTTTCTTATTGCTATTATCTTTCTTATTTTTGATGTAGAAGTAACTCTACTCCTGCCTTTAGTGGGAGTTATAAACCTAACCTTTGTAAATACATGAGTTTTTACAAGAACTTTTTTCTTCCTAATCCTTTTACTAGGATTATATTACGAATGACACCAAGGGGCTCTTGAATGATCCTTATAAAGGATGGTAGTCAACTATGACGCCCGCTTTGCAAGCAGGTAGTGCCCCGGGGCTCATCTTAGTTGAAAAGCGAAGTTTGCACTTAGTTTCGACCTAAGCTCTGGTAGATAACTACCTTCAACCGTTAGTTAAAACCAAATAAGAGGTACTCCACTGTTAATGGAATCAATGAATAGTATTCTAACTAAAGGAATAGCAGAAAGGAGGAAAAGCTTCTAACTTATTTCTCAGGCAGTTCAACTCTGTCTCTAATCCGGTTATTATAGTGTAATTAACACCCTACATTTTCATTGTAGAACTAAAGGTACAACCCTTTTAAAAACACCCAAGGACAAATATGTCTCCCCTACAGCTTCAATGTAGTGCTCTTTATAAGCTACCTAAGTTAAAAAAATAAAAGAAGCCCCACTATCCAAACTAAAACCATTATTAAATAAATCTTAATTCTATTTTCCTGAATAGATTGCAAAATTTTTCTTTTTCTTGTCAAAATAGAATATATCCCCTGCCCGCCTCAAGACTCAGACCAGCCGCTATCAGCCAGCTGATAATAAAAAACCCCACTTTTTAAAACCCAAGTAGCCCTGCCTAAAGTAGACAACAAGGGCAAAAACCACATAGAACTTGAAAAAACAGCCCCACGATAAAATTTTAATGACTTTAAATTAAAGCTAACGGCCATTATATTCAAAGAATACCCAATAAACCCTCCAACTAGCGTCACTAATATCACCAATATTTTAAAAAAAGGAGACAAACAAATTATAAAACAAGCTGGAAATATAACCCAAGAAAGAGTCGCCCCTCTAACAACAGCCCCTAAAGAAAGCGCCCCCATAGGTCAAGTTATTCGCCCGTCCTCATCACTAACAGAACACCCGCTAGCCAAGTTTCAAGTGCTTCTGAGACTATAATAAACCAAGCGAAACCTGTATCTAACAGTTAGACCGGTTGCCAGTACAAATAAAAACAAACAAATAAGATTTAAAGGCCCCATAAAAACCAGCTCTAAAATTAAATCTTTAGAATAAAAACCAGCTAAAAAAGGAAACCCACACAAAGATAAATTAGCTAAATTAAGACTCATAACCCTTAAAGGCATAGACCTAACTAACCCCCCTATTGTACGGATATCTTGCGAGTCCCCCACCCCATGAATAATAGAGCCCGCACATATAAAAAGAAGAGCTTTAAATAATGCATGGGTTAATAAATGAAAAAAGGCCAACATGGCCGCCCCCCAGCTTAAAACACTGATTATTACCCCCAACTGCCTAAGAGTAGACAAAGCAATAATTTTTTTTAAATCTGTCTCAAAATTAGCCCCCAAACCAGCTATAAATATTGTTAAACACCCTAATAATAAAAGAACAACCCTAACACTAGTGCCCCTTAAACTAGGTCTAAACCGAATTAACAAATAAACCCCAGCAGTTACTAAAGTAGAAGAGTGTACAAGAGCAGACACAGGAGTAGGAGCTGCTATTGCAGCCGGCAACCAGGCAGAGAAAGGAATCTGAGCGCTTTTAGTCATAGCCGCAACCATAATTAAAATAACAATAAACCTTTCTGCTATTATCCCACTTCTCGTATAAAAAATGAAATTTCACCCACCAAAATCCACTATCATAGCAATTCCCAATAAAATAGCAACATCTCCGACTCGATTAGAAAGAACAGTTAACATGCCGGCAGCAGCAGATTTCTCATTTTGATAATAAACAACTAAAACGTAAGACACTAACCCCAGCCCATCCCATCCCAATAAAATCCTAATCAAATTAGGACTTAAAATTAAAAATAACATAGAAGCCACAAAACCAAGAACAAGATAAATAAACCGGGCCAAGTTTTTGTCTTGACCTATATAACCCCCCCTATAGTATAAAACTATAGAAGAAATAAAACAAACAAAAGAAATAAATATTAAAGACATTCAATCAAAAATTAAAGACATCTCGATACCAGCCCTATTAACACAAATTAGCTCTCACTCCAAAAAATAAGAACAACCTCTTTTTAATAAAATTAAAGAGCCCCTAAACCCCAAGCAAGCCAACCCCAACAAAAAAACTATCCTCCTCTCAGCTATTTTAATACTTCATAACACTGCTCAGAATAAACAATTATATCTATGGCCCCACAAACCAACATTTTTATTAAACTATCCAAGCCTATCTTATAAAAATATAGCCCACCACAACCAAAACGTTTAAAGGCAACCAATGAAGCATTAAAACAAGATACTCTCGTACCTCTCCAGAGCAACATGAAAATAAGGAGCTAAAATACTTTCCATGCTGACTTAAAGAAAACAAATAAAGAGTATACGCCGCCCTTAAAAAAGACAATAAAGCAACCCCAAAGGCCCCCACACTAGATCAAGAAATAATTCTTACAATTAAACCCACTTCTCCTAAAAGATTGAGAGTGGGAGGAGCTGCCATATTCCCCGCCCTTAAACAAAACCACCACAAAGCTAAAGTAGGCATAAAGTTAAGAAGCCCCTTACTAATAAATAAACTACGTCTCCCCAAACGCTCATAGCTTATATTCGCCAAACAAAAAAGACCAGAAGAACAAAGGCCGTGCCCAACTATTACTACCACTGCCCCTCACAACCCCCATCACCTATACACTGTCAAGCCGCATAAAACTAACCCCATATGAGCGACAGAAGAATAAGCAATTAAAGCTTTTATATCTCTCTGCCGAAGACAAATCAAACTAACAAACACTCCTCCCACAAGAGCAATACTAACCCAAATCCAAGTAAAATTAAAGGCCACAGAGCAAAATAAAGGACACACTCGGATTAAACCATACCCACCAAGCTTTAATAATACTCCAGCTAAAATCATAGAACCTGCCACAGGGGCCTCTACGTGCGCCTTAGGGAGTCAAAGATGTACTAAATATATAGGCAGTTTAACTACAAAAGCAAACACGCTACAAAAGTATCAAACAAAAACTATACTTTCTCCTAAAACTGGAAGACTACAAATACCCATAACCAAAGAGCCCCTAAGCCCATATAAACTAACAAAAGAGATAAGCAACGGAAGAGAGGCAAATAAAGTGTAAAATAATATATAAATACCAGCTTGCAACCGCTCAGGCTGATACCCCCAGCCCAAAATTAAAATTATAGTAGGAATTAAAGAGCTTTCGAAACAAATATAAAATAATAAATAATCTAGACAAGAAAAAGTTATAATTAAAGTTAAAAGTAAAAAAAGATTTACAATTAGAAATAAAGCACCAAAGTTGTTACTATCATTTACTTTTTCTCTTGCTATTAAAACCAAAGCTATAACCCAAATACTTAGTAAAATTAAAAGATACCTAATTCAATCTAACCCCAAACTAAACCCCAACTGAAATATACCAAACTCCCTCAAAGAAAAAACCCCAAAAAATAAACTTAATAGAAACAAAGATAACTGTACAGCTAATCACATATTAAAAGACAAAATTATCATCAAACACATGAGAATAAACTTTAGCATCTCAAAATATTAAACCTACTTAACCCGTCGTTACCATGGCTACGCACAATACTTACCAACAAAGCCAAGCCTAAAGCGCCTTCGCAGGCAACCAAAGTCAAAAAAAATATTATAAAATAAGACTCAGCCCCCAAAAAATCAACTACACCAAATATTAATCAAAAAGTTCTAACCATAATAAACTCCAAACTCAATAACGCATTTAAAAGATGTTTACGCTTCCCTACAAAAGCAACTAAGCCGCAACCTAGTCTAAACAAAGAAACACAACCCCATAAATTTAAAATTGCCATTAGTTCTTATCAGAAAAAGGTAACTCCCCTATCTTTAGTCCCCAAAACTAATATTTTTAATTAAACTACTTTCTGAGTTAGCTTCAATAGTTTAAATAAAATAATGGTCTTGTAAGCCATAGTTGAATAATTATTCTTGAAGCTCGAGACCATTGCTCGAATCTATCTACTCCTTTTTTTCTCACTAAATATAATCTCAGTCGCACTCTGTTTTACTCAAATAGCCCACCCTATAGCCATAGGCCTAACTCTTATTGCACAAACTACTCTAATTTGTGTTACTTCTGGGCTACTATCAGGACTTAGATGATTCTCATACATCCTCTTTTTAATTTTTTTAGGGGCAACCCTAGTTCTATTTATTTATGTTGCCTCTCTTGCCTCAAACGAAATTTTCAAGATTAACATAACCTTAAGTTTACTTCTTATCACCCCCCTATTAACAATTCCACTAATATTATTATCTGAAACTCTATTTTTACCGATTAAAAATACAATAGAAGCTTCTTTTTTTTCATGGGCCCCAGAATTTATTAGAACCCAACTTAAATTAAGAAATATGTACAACCCAGTCTCAGCAAACCTAACAGCGTTTTTAGTACTATACTTATTTCTAACCCTAATTGTTGTCGTAAAACTAAGATCAAGATTTTATGGTCCCCTCCGAACCTCTTAATGGCAACTCCTGTTCGTAAATCTCACCCACTTTTTAAAATTGCAAACGGAGCTCTAGTTGATCTCCCCACACCAGCTAATATTTCTATCTTATGAAACTTCGGATCTCTTCTTGGGATATGCTTAGCAGTTCAAATTATAACTGGCTTATTTTTAGCAATACACTACACTGCAGATGTTGATCTTGCTTTCTCAAGTGTAGCCCACATCTGTCGAGATGTTAACTACGGATGACTCTTACGAACCATTCACGCAAATGGAGCTTCTTTCTTCTTCATCTGCTTATACAGCCACATTGGTCGAGGAATATACTATGGAAGCTATTTATACACTCATACCTGACTTGTAGGAGTAGTTATCTTATTTTTAGTAATGGCTACCGCCTTCTTAGGCTACGTTTTACCGTGAGGACAAATATCTTTTTGAGGTGCAACTGTCATCACAAATTTAATATCAGCTATCCCCCTAATTGGCGGAGATCTCGTTCAATGAATTTGAGGGGGATTCGCAGTAGGAAATGCCACTCTAACCCGCTTTTTTACATTTCATTTTTTACTCCCCTTTATTGTTGCCGCCGCCACTCTAGTGCACATTTTATTTTTACATCAAACAGGCTCTAATAACCCACTCGGCATTTCTAGCCAACTAGAAAAAATTCCCTTCCACCCCTATTTTTCATTTAAAGATATCGTAGGCTTTGTTGTTGTTATAATAGCCCTAATCACCCTAACTCTTTTAACCCCCTACTTATTAGGAGACCCAGATAACTTTATTCCCGCCAATCCTCTTGTAACTCCAGCTCACATCCAACCAGAATGATATTTTTTATTTGCCTACGCCATCTTACGTTCAATCCCAAATAAACTAGGAGGAGTAATTGCCCTAATTAGATCAGTTGCTATTTTATTTATTCTCCCCTTTACACACAAAGCTAAATTCCGAAGACTGGCCTTTTACCCCATAAATCAATTTTTATTTTGATCTTTAATTACAATTGTAATTCTATTAACTTGAATTGGAGCCCGGCCTGTTGAAGATCCCTTCATTATAACCGGACAAATTTTAACCGGACTCTATTTTATTTTTTTTGTAGTTAATCCCCTTACTCTCATTATATGAGATAGACTTTTAGATTGACTATTATCTTTAGGAAGAAAAATGTTTTGAAAGCATTAAAAAGGAGTTCAAATCTCCTAATAGTCTACAACTTATTCCTAAAATTAAGGCACACTAGATCATAGTCACATTCAAGAACACCTCTACCCCCGCTAAAAAAAGACAATAATTTAAAGAAACAGGTAAAAATCTTTTTCAAGTCAAATTTATTAACTTATCATAACGATAGCGGGGCAAAGTTCCTCGCACCCAAACAAAACAAAAGCCGATAAAAACTGCTTTCAAATAAAAAATAATAGACCTTAAGTTTCTACCCAAAAAAACAATCCTAAATAAAGAACTTAAAAAAAGAATCCTAGCATACTCCGCCATAAAAATCAAAGCAAACCCACCGCCCCTATACTCAGTATTAAACCCAGACACTAACTCTGACTCACCCTCTGCAAAATCAAAAGGAGTTCGATTCCTTTCTGCTAAGCAAGAAACAAACCAAAGAAAACCTAAAGGACCCGCCACCCCTAAAAATCAAAAATAACGCTGATAGTTTTCAAAAAACTCCAAAGATAAGCCTCTAATTAAAAATAAAAGGCCAAGCAAAATTAAAGCTAACCTTACCTCATACGAAATAGTCTGAGCCACAGCCCGCAAACAACCAAGCAAGGAATATTTAGAATTAGAGGCCCAACCAGCTCCTATCGTAGAATAAACACCAGCTCTTAGGCAACATAAAAAAAAAAGAACTCTAAACTCAAATCCCAAAAACCCAGTATCAAAAGGCATTACGCACCAAACAATTAAAGAAATAAATAAACTAAAAACGGGGGATAAATAATAAGGAATAAAATTACTAAGAGTTGGATATGTTTGCTCTTTAGTGAACAACTTAACAGCATCTGAAAAAGGCTGTAATAACCCCATAAATCCTACTTTATTCGGGCCCTTTCGAATCTGAATATAACCCAAAATCTTTCGCTCTAACAAAGTAAAAAAAGCAACAGCAACCAAAACTATAACCAAAAGAACAAGAAAACTAATAAACTTTACCAAAACTATCATATAAAACACTTATAAAATAATTGTTTCTACCAGCTATAGCCAACCACTATCTAAACGGATCCTAAATCCAGCGCATCCATCTGCCAAACTGATATTACCTTAAATCTTTCAAAAAGAAAATCTTAAAAACTCAATCCTTTCGTACTAGAATTTCTTAAAATAATATAAAAGATAGAAACCAACCTGGCTCACACCGGTTTGAACTCAAATCATGTAAAATTTAAAAGGTCGAACAGACCTACTTGTTAAACGGCTACACCTAACAGAAATTTTAATTCAACATCGAGGTCGCAACTATTTTCTTCGATAAGAACTCTCAGAAAAAATTACGCTGTTATCCCTAAAGTAACTTGCTCTTTTCATCCTCAAAGAAGGATCATATAATAACAATAGCTATAAACATTTAAATTAGACAGTTATTAATTATGTCAATGTCTCCCCAACAAAATATATACTAAACTTTGTAAAGTTTATTTAAAATTTAAAAACAAAATATAAATAAATATTAAGTTTTATAGGGTCTTATCGTCCCCTTAATAAATTTAAGCCTTTTCACTTAAAAGTCAAATTTTAATTTACCAAAAAGACAGTTTCTCCCTCATCCAGCCATTCATTCAAGCCTTCAATTAAAAGACTACTGATTATGCTACCTTTGCACAGTCAAATTACTGCAGCCCTTTAATTACTCAGTGGGCAGGCTAGACTTTATATTAATGCTCATATAGACATGTTTTTGATAAACAGGTGAAGAGATAATTTGCCGAGTTCCTTTTTAATAACCAAAAAAAATTAAAAAACAAATAATAATTTATTTTAAAATAAAACAAGAATTATACTTATACAAACATTTTAATTGCTAAAAAACAATTAACTAACATTTTTAATTAATATGAACAGAAACATTATAAAATATAAAATTATCACAACTTTACTTTAACGTTATAAAAAGACGACTGATTTTAAGCCCACTTAGTTAGAAATAAATAAAATTTCTCATATAAAAACAAGAAGCTCTTACCTCCTATTTTTTAATTTTCACTTAATTTTAAAGAAAAATAAAATTAAATTTTTTTCATTAAAAACCAGATATATAAAAACCGACTAACATATCATCACTAGCATTCAATTATAAACTACTTTATTATATAGAATTATTAATAACACTAACTCTTTTTATTTCGAGATATACTTACTATTCGATTAATTTTGCTTAACCCTGATACCAAAGGTACGACAATAAAAGACTGCTTTATTTAAATAACAAAACTTTCCTTTTCAGTACTTTTAAACTATCATTTCTTTAAAAATTTCTTTTAAATACTTTAAAATTAAATTTATTAATTTTTTATATAAATAATTATAATCCCTTATACAATAATAAGAAACTTTTATTAAGCAGTGCCATAGCGGCAATCCTCCCAGCGTAAGTGGAATACTTAAAATTAGCTACAACTTATATTTCTAGTTACATTTTCCAATACAACCACTATGTTACGACTTATCTCACTTTATAATGAGAGCGACGGGCGATGTGTACATATTTTAGAGCTATTATCATTTTAGCTTATTATTCTAAAAATACAATTAAATCCAACTTCAAAAAATAACTTCTAATTTTTATCCGCAGACATATAATGCACTGTAACCCACAACTACTTTATTATTAGCTGCACCTTGACCTAATATATTAGATAAACTCTATCTTAGAAAATTTTTCAAAATATAACTTATAATGGAGGTATACAAACTGAAAACAAAACAAAGTAAGATTATTCGTGGCATATCGTTTACAGAGCAGGTTCCTCTAACTAGACTTAAATACCGCCAAATTCTTTAAGTTTCGAGCTCATAACTTATTACTACTCTAGCAAAATTTCATTTCTATTTAGTATAGCAGGGTATCTAATCCTGGTTTACACCTAAAATTTAGTAAATTTAAAATTAATTTATGCCTTAAACCGCCACCCTCAAAATATAGATTTCACTCCTTAATTTCATAACAATAAAATTTATAATTTTTTTTTATAATCACACACTTCTTATCTCCATTTTTTCTTTCAGTCTAACCGCGGCTGCTGGCACAAATTTAGCCTGAAACACAAGAATCACCGGCTCAAAATTTAATTTATATCCAGTACCACACACTGAGACCCTAGAAATTAAGTTTTACTTAAAAATTATTTCGGACTTCCTTACATGTGAAATTGTCCCTATAACAGAGATTAAAGCAAGAATCAAACTTTATCAACAAAAATTTAAAAAACACTATTTAAATTATTTAAAATAAACTAATAACAAAATTAGAATATAATTATATAATAAAAAATAAATTTACACAAAAAAAATAAAAAAGACAAAAACTAGAAACCTATCTCTCGACTCATACCCCACTCATTATAGTAACATAAACTATTTTAATTTAGAATTTTAAATTAAAATTCTAAACTCTAAAAATTAGAATTTTTTAAATCATTCTAAATTATTATCGATCATTGTATATAATAATTTATAGTTATTATATACAATTCAATTATGTATATGTATATATATTATTTAATATATTATTAATATATATATATATATATATATATATATATATATATATATATATATATATTATTAAATAAATTATATAATATTTATATAAAACATTATTTATTAATATATATACACCTATATATAAAAATTTATATATAGGTGTATATATATAATATATTAAATATATTAGTGAAAATCATTAAATATAAATTATATTTTTAGTAAATATATTAAATAAATCTTTTATGGAATACTATAACTTTATATATACACACCTATATATAAAGTTTTATATATAGGTGTATATATATAATATATTAAATAAATTAATGAAAATCTAGAAATATAAATTATATTTTTATTAAATAATTTATTAAAAATTTAAGTAAGAATTAAGTTAAAGATTATGTGTATAATATCTTAAATTAATTATATAAAGATTAAAGATTTTTATATAAACGAAGTAAATAAATTATAATTCTCTAAATGCGGCGTATATCTTAATTGGAGAATGATTTTCATGTCTCCTCATCATAAGAATTTACTTTCCTAAGTAGGCACTAGAGTAAATTCTTATCCCAGAGGAGACATGAAAATATATATTAATGAATTTTAATAATTATTTAAATGTATACCAATAAGCAATTATAATTAATTATCTTAATAAAAATAACTAATAATTATATACTTGTTCTAAAAACATCATTTTTACCCGCCCACCAAAAAATGGGCTAAAAAGTGAATTTTCAAAGTAAAATAAAAATTAAAATCCCGAATTTTACTTTTTCAATAAAAGAGTTCTAATTCTAGTAAAATGTTAAATTCATACTTAAAATATGAAATAGAAACATTAAAAACAGCTAAATAATAGCATGCTTGATAAAAAGGTCGCCTTGATAGGGCGGAAAATGAAAGGTCTCCTTTCTGCTATTATCCCACTCACCCCCCCCCCCCCTCATTTGCCAATACACTTGATAGAATTACACTATCTCTTTAAAAATCAAAACTTTATGTGCCTCTACACTAAAATGTAACACCGAAAAGATAAGCTAATTTAAGCTTATGGGCTCATACCCCGTCTATGAAGTGTTCTTCTCCTTTCAATTCTTATACTTTCTCCACCTGCTTTATTATTTAGAATCTGTTTAATCTCAGGAATCTTTATCTCTATTTCTTCTTCATCTTGATTTATAGCCTGGGTAGGATTAGAATTAAACCTGCTTTCTTTTATCCCCCTTATTACCCACAAACGAAATACTTTTTCCTCAGAAGCCGCCTTTAAATATTTTTTAATTCAAGCCCTTGGGTCAGCTATTTTATTAGCCACCGTACCTTTACTTTTAATATTTACAATTTCTCCCAAAGTTTTAATATTTTGTTCTTTAATTTTAAAAATAGGGGCCGCCCCCCTACACTTTTGACTGCCCGCTATTATACAAGGAATAACTTGACCAAATTGCATTATCTTAATAACAGCCCAAAAAATTGCTCCCATCCTCCTGTTATCTTATATTCTCTGTAGTCAAACTATAATTTTATTTACTACGACTTCCATTATATCAGCTATTATTGGCGGACTAGGAGGCTTAAACCAAACTTTAATACGTAAACTTATGGCCTACTCTTCTATTAACCATATAGCTTGAATGCTGGCCGCCCTCTCCCTTAGAACCCCTCTTTGAGTTCATTATATTATTACTTACAGGTTAATCTCAAGCTCTTTAGGAATTTTATTTAATCACACTCAAATTTTCCACATTAAACACTTAATAAATATTTCTTCTTCTCAAATTAACAAAACTTTAATATTTTTAACTTTATTTTCCCTAGGAGGGCTACCCCCTTTTTTAGGGTTTATCCCCAAAATGAGAGTAATCAAAGAACTGGTAAACCAGAGACTTCTAATGTGATCTTTCATCCTGACAATAAGAACTCTTATTACTCTTTTTTACTATGTACGGCTTACTCTCACCAGCTTGACTATAGTTAGCCCTAAAACAGGACAAGAAAGAAAACTTTCTAACCAAAAAATTAGATCAATTACTTTTATTAATCTACTTCCACTAATCTTTCCTCTTACAATTGTTATTCCCCTTTAGGGTTTTAAGTTAGACAAACTAGCAACCTTCAAAGTTACCAACAAGAGTAAATTCTTAAACCCTAAGCCCAGGTAATCTGTACATCTTCAAGATTGCAGCCTGACGTCTTAATTAAACTACTGAGCCTGAATAGAGAGATTTGCTCTCATTCATAGATTTACAATCTATTACTTTTTATCAGCCACCTATTCTACT